GCTTACGTAGCTTAAACAAAGCACAGCACTGAAGATGCTGAGATGAGCCCTAAAAAGTTCCGAAAGCACAAAGGTTTGGTCCTAGCCTTATAATCAACTTTTACTGAACTTACACATGCAAGCATCCGCACTCCTGTGAAAATGCCCTTAAGCCTCTTCAACAGGGGATAAGGAGCCGGTATCAGGCACCACCATAAGCCCATAACACCTTGCTATGCCACACCCACAAGGGAACTCAGCAGTGATAAACATTGAACATGAGCGAGACAAAGCTCGATTCAGTTACAGTCTATAGAGTTGGTCAATCTCGTGCCAGCCACCGCGGTTATACGAGAAACTCAAGTTGATCATTTTCGGCGTAAAGCGTGATTAGGGTAATCATAACTAGAGTCAAACTCCAACCAAGCTGTCGCACGCTTTCGTTGGTCTGAAGAACATTCACGAAAGTAACTCTACCTTTTAACACTTGAATTCACGACCGCTAGGAAACAAACTGGGATTAGATACCCCACTATGCCTAGCCATAAACTTTGACACTTACACAAAAATCCGCCAGGGGACTACGAGCCTAAGCTTAAAACCCAAAGGACTTGGCGGTGCTCCAAACCCACCTAGAGGAGCCTGTTCTATAATCGATACCCCTCGCTAAACCTCACCACTTCTTGCCAAACCCGCCTATATACCACCGTCGCCAGCCCACCTCGTGAGAGACTCCTAGTAGGCTTAATGATTTATCATCAACACGTCAGGTCAAGGTGTAGCATATGAAGTGGAAAGAAATGGGCTACATTTTCTATCCATTAGAATAAACGAAAGATCTCTATGAAATCAGATCGGAAGGCGGATTTAGCAGTAAAGAGAAACAAGAGAGTTCCCTTTAAAATGGCCCTGGAGCGCGCACACACCGCCCGTCACCCTCTTCTACAAAACCCACACAATTTAAATAAACATATAACAAACTAAAAGAAGAGGCAAGTCGTAACATGGTAAGCACACCGGAAGGTGTGCTTGGAATCAAAGTATAGCTTAACCAAAGCCTCTCGCTTACACCAAGACAATATCTGTTGAACTCGGATTACTTTGAGCCAAAAACCTAGCACTCCATAACAAACAAACAAATAACTTATTACCCACAAATCACTAATTAAAACATTTTAAAATTTTAGTATAGGCGATAGAAACAAGTCATAATAGCTACAGAAAAAGTACCGCAAGGGAAAGGTGAAATAGAAATGAAATAACTAACAAAGCAATAAAAAGCAGAGAACAAGCCTCGTACCTTTTGCATAATGGTCTAGCCAGTCCTAATCAAGCAAAAAGAATTTTAGTTTGACCACCCGAAACTAAGCGAGCTACTCCGAGACAGCTTTTTAGAGCAAACCCGTCTCTGTGGCAAAAGAGTGGGAAGATCTCCGAGTAGGGGTGACAGACCAAACGAGCCTAGTGATAGCTGGTTGCTCAGGAAACGAATATAAGTTCAACCCTAAAACAGATTTTTTTAACAAACAAAGTAAAAAGTCAACTTAGGATTTATTCAATCAGGGTACAGCCTGATTGAAACAGGGTACAACCTATAATATTGGGTAAAGATTATAATCCTTAAGGGAATTGAGTCAGTGGGCCTAAAAGCAGCCACCTGAGAAGAAAGCGTCAAAGCTCGCTTAATATAAAACCCTTTAATCAGTATAGTGAATTCTAAACCCATAATTAATACTGAGCTGTTCTATATAAATATAGAAGCACTTATGCTAGAACTAGTAATGTGAATACACAATTCTCCCAAATGTAAGTGTAAATCAGATCGAATAAGTCACTGATAATTAACGTCCTCTTTGAGACCCCTGCAACAACAAAACAAGAAAACCATGCATTTAACACCGTTAATCTAACACAAGAACATTTCAGGAAAGATTAAAAGACGCAGAAGGAACTCGGCAAATTATGAACCCCGCCTGTTTACCAAAAACATCGCCTCTTGCCAACAACCATGTATAAGAGGTCCAGCCTGCCCAGTGACTATATGTTCAACGGCCGCGGTATTCTGACCGTGCAAAGGTAGCGTAATCACTTGTCTTTTAAATAAAGACTGGTATGAACGGCACCACGAAGGTTCAACTGTCTCCTGCATCCAATCCATTAAACTGACCTCCCCGTGCAGAGGCGGGGATATAATCATAAGACGAGAAGACCCTATGGAGCTTTAAACTAAAGGCAGCTGCCAAACCATTCTACCCGTAAGGATAAACCTATTAAACAAGCAGAGACTGACCTAAAGTTTTCGGTTGGGGCGACCACGGAGAATAAAAAATCCTCCTTGAAGAATAGGGCTTACAACCCTTAACCAAGAACCACCATTCTAAGTAACAAAATTTATGACTGCAATTGATCCAGTCCTACTGATCAACGAACCAAGTTACCCTAGGGATAACAGCGCAATCCATTTCAAAAGTTCCTATCGACAAATGGGTTTACGACCTCGATGTTGGATCAGGGCATCCCAGTGGTGCAGCCGCTACTAAAGGTTCGTTTGTTCAACGATTAAAGCCCTACGTGATCTGAGTTCAGACCGGAGTAATCCAGGTCAGTTTCTATCTATGAAGTATTTTTTCTAGTACGAAAGGACCGAGAAAATGGGGCCAATGTTTAAAATAAGCCTCCTGCTACATCAATGAAAACAACTAAATTGAGAATAGAACTAATACACTGCCCAAGACCAGGGCTAGCTAGCGTGGCAGAGCCCGGCTAATGCAAAAGACCTAAGCCCTTTTAATCAGGGGTTCAAATCCCCTCGCTAGCTATGTCAACCTTTATTACCCACCTAATCAATCCACTTCTATATATAGTCCCAGTACTTCTAGCAGTAGCATTCCTAACTTTAATCGAACGAAAAGTCCTAGGCTACATACAACACCGTAAAGGCCCCAATATCGTAGGACCGACCGGCCTACTACAACCAATTGCAGACGGGGTTAAACTATTTATTAAGGAACCTATCCGACCCTCTACCTCCTCACAAACCTTGTTCCTAGTTGCACCAACTATAGCTCTAGCCCTAGCCATGTCTATCTGGGCCCCCCTACCAATGCCATTTTCATTAGCAGATCTTAACCTAGGTATCCTATTTATTCTAGCCCTATCAAGCCTTACAGTATACACTATCCTTGGTTCAGGGTGATCATCAAATTCTAAATACGCCCTAATTGGGGCTCTACGAGCAGTTGCACAAACCATTTCCTACGAAGTTACACTTGGATTAATCCTCCTATGTATAATTATACTAGCTGGCGGATTCACCTTATACAACTTCAACACCACGCAAGAACAAATATGATTAATTATCCCAGGATGACCAATAGCAGCAATATGGTATATTTCTACCCTAGCAGAAACAAACCGAGCACCATTTGATCTTACCGAGGGGGAATCAGAGCTTGTTTCAGGCTTCAACGTAGAATACGCAGGAGGACCATTTGCCCTGTTTTTTCTAGCTGAATATGCTAACATCTTAATAATAAACACGCTTTCTACCATCATCTTTCTAGGGTCTTCATTTATAAACCAACCAGAACTAACAACCGTCTCCCTAATAGTTAAATCATCCATCTTGTCAATAGTGTTTCTATGAGTACGAGCATCTTACCCACGATTTCGATATGATCAACTAATGCACTTAGTATGAAAAAATTTCCTTCCAATCACACTAGCAATAACATTATGACACATTTCTTTACCAATCTCTTTGCTAGGCCTACCATCACAAACCTAGGAAATGTGCCCGAAAGTAAGGGATCACTTTGATAGAGTGAAGCATATGGGTTCAAACCCCATCATCTCCTTAGAAAGACAGGAATCGAACCTGCACCTGAGAGATCAAAACCCTCCGTACTCCCATTATACCACTCTCTAGTAAAGTCAGCTAAAAAAGCTTTTGGGCCCATACCCCAAACATGTTGGTTAAACCCCTTCCTTTACTAATGAACCCAATCACCCTGTCAGTTGTACTAACTAGCCTAGCCTTAGGAACAATCCTTACTGTATCAAGTAGTCACTGATTTCTAGCCTGAATAGGTCTTGAAATTAACACACTAGCAATTATTCCCCTTATAGCCCAACACAAACACCCACGAGCCATTGAAGCCTCAACAAAATATTTCTTAACACAAGCAGCGGCCTCTGCACTTCTTCTCTTCTCTAGCCTAAATAACGCTTGATTTACTGGGGAATGATCAATTATAGACCTAACAAGTCCTCTATCGTGCACAACTATAACAATCGCAATCTGTATAAAACTAGGACTTGCACCATTTCACTTCTGACTACCTGAAGTCCTTCAGGGACTAAACCTCACTACGGGTTTAATCCTATCAACATGACAAAAACTAGCCCCGATAGCTATTTTATTTCAAATCTCCCCAATACTAAATACACCCCTACTTCTCACCATCGGCCTAACATCAACACTAATTGGTGGATGAGGCGGACTTAATCAAACCCAACTACGAAAAATTCTGGCTTTTTCATCTATTGCACACCTCGGTTGAATAATCTCTATTCTCCCATTTTCACCTCAATTGATAATTATTAACTTAACCATTTACCTAATTATGACTTCCACAATATTTTTAACATTAAAAACAATTTCATCAACAAAAATTTCATCTTTAGCTACCTCATGATCCAAAACCCCAACTACCACAGCACTATCTCTCCTCACTCTCTTATCCCTCGGTGGCCTTCCACCCCTCTCAGGGTTCTTACCAAAATGACTTATTCTTCAAGAATTAACAAATCAAAATACAACTATTCTGGCCACAATACTAGCCCTATCGGCACTACTTAGCTTATTTTTTTACCTCCGCCTCACATACGTTGTTACACTAACATCATCACCAAACACATCTAATATAACACTAACATGACGACACCAATCTAAACAACCAACTATTTTACTATCAATTTCACTAATCTTATCCTCATTTATTATCCCAATCTCACCATTAATAGTAATATAGAGATTTAAGTTAACTAGACTAAGGGCCTTCAAAGCCCTAAGCAGGAGTTAAAATCTCCTAATCTCTGTATTAAGGCTTGCAGGACTTTATCCCACATCAACTGAATGCAACTCAAACACTTTAATTAAGCTAAAGCCTTACTAGAAAGACGGGCCTCGATCCCGCAACATTTTAGTTAACAGCTAAACGCTCTATCCAACGAGCTTCATTCTACTTCTCCCGTTTATATAAACGAAAAAACGGGAGAAGCCCCGGCAAACTTTCGTTTGCTTCTCGAGATTTGCAATCTGGCATGTCAAACACCGCGGAGCTTGGTGAGGAGAGGACTTGAACCTCTGTGCACGGGGCTACAACCCGCCGCCTATTACTCGGCCACCTTACCTGTGGCAATTACTCGTTGATTATTCTCAACAAATCACAAAGACATTGGCACCCTTTACTTAGTTTTCGGTGCTTGAGCAGGGATGGTTGGAACCGCTCTTAGCCTTTTAATTCGCGCAGAATTAAGCCAACCAGGAACCCTACTTGGAGATGACCAAATTTACAATGTTATCGTTACAGCACACGCCTTTATTATAATTTTCTTCATAGTAATGCCTATTATAATTGGCGGCTTTGGCAACTGATTGATTCCCTTAATAATCGGAGCCCCGGATATAGCATTCCCCCGAATAAATAACATAAGCTTCTGACTCCTCCCACCATCATTTCTTCTCTTGTTAGCATCATCTGGTGTTGAAGCAGGAGCTGGAACAGGTTGGACTGTCTACCCGCCTCTAGCTGGAAACCTGGCACATGCTGGAGCATCAGTAGATTTAACAATCTTTTCTCTTCATTTAGCTGGTGTGTCATCTATTTTAGGAGCAATCAATTTTATTACAACAACAATTAATATAAAACCCCCAGCCATATCACAATACCAAACACCATTATTTGTTTGATCAGTACTAATTACAGCTGTGCTATTACTTCTCTCTCTCCCCGTCTTAGCTGCAGGAATCACCATGCTATTAACTGATCGAAACTTAAACACAACATTTTTTGATCCTGCTGGTGGCGGTGATCCTGTACTTTACCAACATTTATTCTGATTCTTCGGACATCCAGAGGTGTACATTCTTATCTTACCAGGATTTGGCATGATCTCACATATCGTAACCTATTATTCAGGAAAAAAAGAACCTTTTGGTTATATGGGAATAGTTTGAGCAATGATGTCAATTGGGCTTCTAGGATTCATTGTCTGAGCCCACCACATATTTACAGTTGATCTCAATGTAGACACTCGAGCCTATTTTACATCAGCAACAATAATTATTGCAATTCCCACTGGTGTAAAAGTATTTAGCTGATTAGCCACCATACACGGAGGAACAATTAAATGAGATGCCCCCATACTATGAGCCCTTGGTTTCATCTTCTTATTTACCGTGGGTGGCTTAACAGGCATTGTTCTTGCCAACTCATCTCTAGATATTATACTTCATGATACCTATTATGTAGTAGCACACTTCCACTATGTTCTTTCTATAGGAGCGGTATTTGCTATTATGGGCGGATTCGTCCACTGATTCCCCTTATTTACTGGTTATACACTACACGAAACATGAGCAAAAATCCATTTCGTGGTAATATTTGCTGGTGTAAATTTAACCTTCTTCCCCCAACACTTCCTTGGTCTAGCCGGAATGCCTCGACGATACTCTGATTACCCAGACGCATATACATTGTGAAACACCATTTCATCTGTTGGATCCCTTATTTCCTTAGTGGCTGTAATTATAATAATATTTATCATCTGAGAAGCATTTGCAGCTAAACGAGAAGTTTCACTAACAGAACTCACATCAACAAACATCGAATGACTTCACGGCTGCCCACCTCCGTACCACACATTTGAGGAACCAGCATTTGTTCAAATTCAACCAGCCAATAATTAAACGAGAAAAGAGGGAATCGAACCCCCATGTTCTGATTTCAAGTCAGTCGCATCACCACTCTGCCATTTTCTTACCAATAAACCATTAGAGACGTTAGTAAAATATTACACCTCCTTGTCAAGGTGGAGTTGTTGGTTAAACTCCAGCACATCTCAACATGGCACACCCATCACAATTAGGTTTTCAAGACGCAGCCTCCCCAATCATAGAAGAGTTACTACACTTCCACGACCATACGCTTATAGCCGTTTTTCTTATTAGTACGCTTGTCCTTTATATTATTACTATTATGATGACTACTAAGTTAACCAATACAAACTCTATAGATGCTCAAGAGATTGAAATAGTGTGAACTATTATACCAGCTATCATCCTTATTATGATCGCCCTTCCCTCCCTTCGTATTTTATATCTAATAGATGAAGTTAATGATCCACACCTGACAATCAAAGCAATTGGCCATCAATGATATTGAAGCTATGAATACACGAACTATGAAGACCTATCATTTGACTCATACATGATTCCAACCAGTGACCTCACTCCGGGGCAATTTCGACTACTAGAAGTTGATAGCCGGATAGTGGTCCCAATAGAGTCCCCAACTCGACTACTAGTAACAGCTGAAGACGTTCTTCACTCTTGGGCTGTTCCCTCGTTAGGTGTAAAAACAGACGCAATCCCAGGACGACTGAACCAAACATCATTTATTGCTACTCGTCCTGGGGTGTTTTACGGACAATGTTCAGAAATTTGCGGAGCCAACCACAGCTTTATACCTATCGTAGTTGAAGCCGTGCCACTTCACGATTTTGAAAACTGATCTTCATCAATACTAGAAACTTCACTAAGAAGCTAAATAGGGTATAAGCAACAGCCTTTTAAGCTGTAGACTGGTGACCCCCAACCACCCTTAGTGACATGCCACAGTTAAACCCCGGCCCATGATTTTTAATTCTAATCTTTTCCTGATTTGTACTTTTAACAATTATCCCCCCAAAAGTATTAAAACACAAAGCATTTAATGAACCTACCACACAAACCACAGAAAAATCTAAACCTAACCCTTGAACCTGACCATGAACCTAAGCTTCTTTGACCAATTTATGAGCCCTGTAATTTTAGGCATTCCACTTATTACCATTGCAATACTTGTCCCATGGTTATTATTTCCTAACCCATCTAATAAATGACTCAATAATCGACTGATCACTCTACAATCATGATTTATTCACAACTTTACTAAACAAATTTTTTTGCCAATTAACACGCCAGGACATAAATGAGCATTAATCTTAACATCCTTAATACTCCTGCTTATATCCCTTAATCTTCTAGGGTTACTTCCTTACACCTTCACACCTACTACTCAGTTGTCCTTAAACATAGGCTTAGCTATCCCCCTGTGATTAGCTACAGTGATTATTGGTATACGAAATCAACCAACCATTGCATTAGGACACCTTCTGCCTGAGGGAACACCCGCACCACTAATCCCAGTACTGATTATTATTGAAACAATTAGCCTCTTTATCCGACCATTAGCCCTAGGTGTCCGGCTCACTGCTAATTTAACAGCCGGACACCTATTGATTCAACTAATTGCCACTGCAGCTTTTGTACTTCTTTCAATTATACCAACTGTTGCTATCCTTACATCAATCGTACTATTCCTTCTAACCCTTTTAGAAATCGCCGTTGCAATAATTCAAGCATACGTATTCGTCTTACTCTTAAGCCTCTACCTACAAGAAAACGTCTAATGGCACACCAAGCACACGCCTACCACATAGTCGACCCAAGCCCTTGACCACTAACAGGAGCTGTTGCAGCTCTTCTCCTCACATCAGGCTTAGCCATATGATTTCACTTTGGATCAATAATTCTCCTTACACTAGGCCTAATTACCATAGTTCTAACAATAATTCAATGATGACGAGATGTAATTCGAGAGGGAACATTCCAAGGACATCATACGCCACCTGTCCAAAAAGGCTTACGATACGGAATAATTTTATTCATCACATCAGAAGTCTTCTTTTTTATCGGATTTTTCTGAGCATTTTACAATTCAAGTTTAGCTCCAACATACGAGCTAGGAGAATGCTGACCACCAACAGGAATCACCCCTTTAAACCCATTTGAAGTCCCTCTTCTTAATACAGCAGTACTTCTAGCATCCGGAGTTACTGTCACATGAGCCCATCACAGCATCATGCACGGAGATCGAAAAGAAGCAATTCAATCACTAGCTTTAACAATCCTTCTCGGACTCTACTTCACAGCCCTTCAAGCCATAGAGTATTATGAAGCCCCATTCACAATTGCAGATGGGGTTTATGGATCAACATTTTTTGTAGCAACTGGATTCCACGGTCTTCATGTTATTATTGGCTCTTTATTCTTGTCTGTTTGTTTTATGCGACAAATTCAATACCATTTTACTTCTAAGCACCATTTCGGCTTTGAGGCCGCCGCATGGTACTGACACTTTGTTGACGTAGTCTGATTATTCCTTTACGTATCAATCTATTGATGAGGATCATACTTTCTTAGTATCAACCAGTACACGTGACTTCCAATCACAAAGTCTTAGTTAAAACCTGAGAGAAAGTAATGACAGCCACTATTTTAACAATTGCTCTAACCCTATCAACCATCTTAGCAATCCTAAGTTTCTGACTCCCACAAATCACACCTGATTTAGAAAAACTCTCCCCATATGAATGCGGATTTGATCCTCTGGGCTCTGCCCGATTACCGTTCTCCATGCGATTTTTCTTAATTGCTATCTTATTTCTCCTATTTGACCTAGAAATCGCCCTTCTCCTCCCATCTCCGTGAGCTGCACAACTCTCTACACCCAACATCATAGTTATATGAGTGGCTTTAATTCTAACCCTTCTTACCCTCGGCCTAATTTATGAATGACTGCAAGGCGGCCTAGAGTGGGCTGAGTGAGTTGTTAGTCCAAACAAGACAGTTGATTTCGACTCAACAAATTATGGATAAACTCCATAACAACTCCATGACACTTATCCACTTTAGCTTCTGCTCAGCTTTTATTCTCGGATTAGCAGGATTAGCCTTAAACCGCTCCCACCTACTCTCAGCCTTACTTTGCCTAGAGGGCACTATACTATCCATATATGTGGGTCTATGCACTTGACCAACTATGACCATATCATTCTCTTTTTCATTAATCCCCATACTCATGCTTACCTTCTCAGCCTGTGAAGCCGCAACAGGGTTAGCCTTAATGGTTGCCACTACACGAACTCACGGAACAGATAAGTTATTCAGCCTAAACCTACTACAATGCTAAAAATCTTATTACCAACACTTATGCTAATTCCATTGACATGGTTGATTAATAAAAAATGACTGTGACCCTCTTTAACCTCTCAAAGTCTTCTTATTTCGTTATTTAGCCTAACATGATTTTATAATCAATCTGAAACAACCCACTTCTCAAACCACCTGATATCAATCGACCAAATCTCCACCCCCCTTCTAATTCTAACCTGCTGACTTCTCCCTCTAATACTTCTTGCAAGTCAAAACCACCTAGCATCAGAACCCATCTCACGACAACAAATTTTTATTTCTATACTCATTTTTCTTCAACTATCTCTAATTATAGCTTTCTCAGCAACAGAGTTAATTTTATTTTATATTATATTTGAAGTTACACTTATTCCCACACTAATTATTATCACACGCTGAGGTAATCAAGCTGAGCGTTTAAATGCAGGCACTTACTTTTTGTTCTATACCCTGGCAGGCTCTCTCCCACTTCTAGTTGCCCTCTTATCTCTATATTCATCTACTGGAACACTATCACTAAACCTCCTCCAGCTCCTCCCAAACCACATCCCTATAACTTGAGCTAATAAATCATGATGATTAGCCTGCTTACTAGCCTTCATAGTAAAAATGCCCTTATACGGAACCCACTTATGACTTCCAAAAGCTCATGTAGAAGCCCCTATTGCCGGCTCAATGGTTCTTGCCGCTATCCTCCTGAAACTTGGTGGGTATGGAATTATTCGAATTTCAATTACACTTTCCCCCGCCATAAAAGAACTGGCTTACCCATTCCTTATTTTATCACTATGAGGTATTATTATAACCAGCTCAATCTGTCTACGACAAACAGATCTGAAGTCAATAATCGCCTACTCATCCGTGAGCCACATAGGTTTAGTTATTTCAGCAGCAATAATCCAAACCCCATGAAGCTTAACAGGAGCAATAATCCTAATAATCGCCCATGGTTTAATCTCATCTGCCCTCTTCTGTTTAGCAAATACAAACTACGAACGAACGCACAGCCGAGCATTAATTTTATCACGGGGGTTACAAACTATTCTCCCATTAATGGGCACCTGATGATTAATCTCCAACCTTGGTAACATGGCCCTACCACCATTTCCTAATCTTATAGGAGAAATTACCATTATAACAGCTTTATTTAACTGATCCAATTGAACTATTATCCTAACAGGACTTGGTACACTGCTGACAGCTAGTTACTCCCTATACATGTTCCTAATAACCCAACGAGGAATAACCCCAGAACATCTTAATGCAATTAACCCTACACACACCCGAGAACATACTTTAATAACCATGCACCTAATCCCAATTATCCCTTTGATGATAAAACCAGAGCTAATCTGAGGGTTATTTTTTTGTAGATATAGTTTAATAAATACTAGATTGTGATTCTAGAGTTAGAGGTTAAACCCCTCTTATCAACCGAACTAGGCTGGGACCCTAAGAACTGCTAATTACTTAGTGCCGTGGTTCAATTCCACGGCTTGTTCGGCTTTTAAAGGAAAACAGTCTATCCGCTGGTCTTAGGAACCAGAAACCCTTGGTGCAAATCCAAGTAAAAGCTATGAATTTTCCACTAATCTTCAATTCCTCTATACTAATCACAATTTCAATTTTAATTTTACCAATTCTCACATCATTAAGCATAAGTATTTCCAACCTACACCATTTAATCAAAACATCAGTAAAAACAGCTTTTTTTATTAGCATGGTCCCTCTTACTATTTTCCTAGACCAAGGCCTTGAATCAATTACCACTAATTTCCACTGAATAAACATCAATACATTTGATATTAATATAAGCTTTAAATTTGATATTTACTCATCAATTTTTCTCCCTATCGCCCTATTTGTAACATGATCCATCCTAGAATTCGCCACCTGGTATATAGCCTCAGACCCATTAATTACTCGATTTTTTAAATACCTTTTAACGTTCCTTGTAGCTATAATTACCCTAGTAACAGCCAACAACTTTTTCCAATTTTTTATTGGGTGAGAAGGAGTTGGAATCATATCCTTCCTTTTAATTGGTTGATGGTACGCCCGAGCCGATGCAAACACAGCAGCCCTCCAGGCAGTAATTTATAACCGAGTTGGAGACATCGGACTAATCTTAAGTATATCTTGACTAGCAATAAACACTAATTCATGGGAGATACAACAAATCTTTATTCTTGATTCCAATAACCTAACCCTCCCGCTTCTTGGGTTAATCCTTGCGGCTACCGGTAAATCTGCACAATTCGGCCTTCATCCGTGACTACCTGCCGCAATAGAAGGGCCGACCCCAGTTTCCGCCTTACTTCATTCTAGCACAATAGTAGTTGCAGGAATCTTTTTACTTATCCGAATTCACCCAATTTTAAATAATAATCAAACCGCACTTACAACCTGCCTCTGTCTTGGAGCCATTACAACACTATTTACAGCCGCTTGCGCCTTAACCCAAAATGATATTAAAAAAATTGTAGCATTCTCAACATCAAGTCAACTAGGGTTGATAATAGTAACTATTGGACTAAATCTCCCTCAATTAGCCTTCTTCCATATCTGTACCCACGCATTCTTTAAAGCTATACTATTCCTATGCTCAGGGTCCATCATTCACAGTCTTAATGACGAACAAGATATCCGAAAAATAGGCGGCCTACAACACTCTCTACCAGTCACCACATCCTGCTTGACAATTGGAAGCTTAGCCCTCACAGGAACCCCCTTTCTGGCAGGCTTCTTCTCAAAAGATGCTATTATTGAAGCCCTTAACACTTCTCAAACCAACACCTGGGCCTTAGTACTAACACTAATTGCAACATCATTTACAGCCATTTACAGTTTTCGAATCGTATTTTTTGCATCTATGGGTCACCCACGATCAAACCCACTATCCCCTATTAACGAAAACAACAAAACAGTAATTAACCCTATTAAACGATTAGCTTGAGGAAGTATCTTGGCCGGCCTACTAATTTCATCTAACATACTACCAATCAACTCCCCTATTATAACTATACCAACCGTTGCAAAACAAGCAGCTATTCTTGTAACTATTATTGGGCTAATTATCGCAATTGATCTATCAAAACTAACAACCTCCATAAACCAAACATCAAAAACCAATATACACGCCTTTTCTAACCTCCTTGGGTTCTTCCCAACTATTATTCACCGAGCCATGCCAAAAACCAACCTTAACCTAGCACAAAATATTGCAACTCATCTAATTGACCTGTCCTGATATGAAAAATCAGGCCCTCAAGGGCTGACAAACCAACAACTGCCAATAATTAAAACCACTTCAAACATACAACAGGGGCTTATTAAAACTTACTTAACCCTTTTTTTAATAACTTCAGCAATTATTATTGCCTTAGTCTAATGCACGAAGACTCCCACCATGTTGACTCCGAGTTAATTCAAACACCACAAATAAAGTTAATAACAAAACTCATCCACCAATAAATAATAACCACCCACCACACGAGTATATTAAAGCTACTCCTACCCAATCACCACGCATTACATAACCCCCTAATTCACCAGACTTATTCATACCATCAACCTCAACCCCACCTAAACACATGTACCACACGAAAACACCTACTAAGTAAACAAACACATAAAATACAACTGACCAATTACCTCATGCTTCAGGATAAGGTTCAGCAGCCAAAGCCGCTGAATAAGCAAACACTACCAACATTCCACCAAGATAAATTAGAAAAAGAACAATAGACAAAAATGAAGACCCGAACGCAGCAATCACTAAACACCCAGCCCCTGCCGCTAATACCAACCCCAAGGCAGCATAGTAAGGAGATGGGTTTGAAGCAACAGCTACCAACCCTAAGACCAACACAATTATTGAAAAAGAAATTATATAAATCATAATTCCCACCAGGACTTTAACCAGGACTTGTGATCTGAAAAACCACCGTTGTTATTCAACTATAGGAACTAATGGCACCAAACATCCGTAAATCACACCCACTAATTAAAATTATTAATAACTCATTCATTGACCTTCCAGCCCCATCAAACATCTCATCATGATGAAACTTTGGATCTCTCCTCGGGGTCTGTTTAATTGCCCAAATCATTACAGGACTGTTCCTAGCAATGCACTACACAGCAGACACCTCAATAGCATTCTCATCAGTAGCCCATATCTGTCGAGATGTCAACTATGGTTGACTAATCCGAAATCTCCATGCCAACGGAGCCTCATTCTTCTTTATCTGCATCTACCTGCACATCGGACGAGGCCTTTATTACGGCTCATTCTTGTTTAAAGAAACATGAAACATTGGTGTAATTCTCCTATTTCTAGTAATAGCTACAGCATTCGTTGGCTATGTCCTCCCGTGAGGACAAATATCTTTTTGAGGAGCTACAGTAATTACTAATCTTCTTTCTGCTATTCCGTACATCGGAAACGTACTAGTCCAATGAATTTGGGGGGGTTTCTCTGTAGACAATCCAACTCTGACTCGATTCTTTGCCTTCCACTTCCTCCTTCCATTTATTATTGCGGGGGTTAGCATCCTTCACCTTCTATTTCTTCACGAAACCGGATCAACGAACCCGACAGGAATTAACTCAGACCCAGACAAAGTTCCATTCCATCCGTACTTCTCTTATAAAGATCTTTTAGGTTTCCTTATTATACTCACGGCACTCACCCTCTTAGCCATATTCTCTCCTAACCTATTAGGGGATCCTGATAACTTCACACCTGCCAATCCTCTAGTCACCCCGCCTCACATTAAACCAGAATGATATTTTCTATTTGCCTATGCCATCCTACGATCAATCCCAAATAAACTAGGCGGAGTACTAGCCCTTGTATTATCTATTCTAATTCTAGCCTTCATGCCCCTTCTTCACACATCTAAACAACGAAGTCTAATATTTCGACCACTAACACAAATTATATTTTGAGCCTTAGTGGCAGATACACTTATCTTAACCTGAATCGGGGGTCAACCAGTTGAAGACCCGTACATCATAATCGGACAATCAGCCTCAGTAATCTACTTCTTTATCTTTATTATTATATTCCCTCTTGCTGGGTGAGTAGAAAATAAACTATTAAACTGATAGTCCTGATAGCTTAATTCAAAGCATCGGTCTTGTAAGCCGAAGATTGGAGGCCAGCACCCTCCTCAAGACTTTTTGGCAGTTGTTAGCTGATCGAGAAAGAAGGAATTAAACCTCCACTATTGACCCCCAAAGCCAACATTCTAATTAAATTATCTCCCGGCATATGCACTTAGTAACGCTATGCACTATTTACATATTATGTATATTGAGCATAAATTTATATTCCCCTTGCCTAATATTCTCAACCAGACCTTAAAAACATGCATATTCTATGCTTTTATATGTATTATGTTATTATAGCATAATATTATTTACAGCTTGTCTAATATATTCAATTAAACATCAAGAACCCAACAATTTATATTAAGTAATACAAACATACAAATGTTTATTTAAAGATCTTCAACATGTATATTCTTATAAATTATACAATAAAAATAAACATATTTTTATGTTAATCATAATGTATGAATTCCAACTTAAAAATATAACTGTACATAACATATATAAAAAAACACAAATATTTATTTTAACTGTGAGGTTTTAATTAACAATCTTTTTGATAACTTAATATAGCCAGCCAAATAAAAATCAAACAAGCAGTATTAATTAATTTTTAAAGTAATATTAACTAATTCTAGCAGAAACGGTGCTTTCAACCCTTCCTCACTTTACCCAGCCTGGAGTGATGTCTGATGCAAGATGCCCTGAATCTACCGTACCTCAACCTAGGCCGGATTACTGATGAAGTTTAAAAAGCATCTGCCGGTAGTGAATCTGTGGGACCTGCACCTAACACTAGTCCCTAGTGTAATTCAGTAAAGCATCTCTCCTATGCGTTAGTCCATCTCGCCCCCAGCCCAGCCTAGTTCCTAATTAGATTGCATACATAGTTTTTTATCTTATTCGATTTCATTAGCATCTCAGTAGTGGCTAACAGCGCATAGTACGTAATAGGGTGGAACATTTGATCTTATTGGCTAAGACGTGCACGAAGTATTTTATCCATGGTGTTAGATATGAATGCATGATTGACATATTTTACTCTAAATCACAACATGTTCTTCAATTTTCCTATTTATAATCACCGGGGCTGAGACTTATCTATTAAATGGGCGTTTCCGCGCGCTAAACCCCCCTTACCCCCCAAATTAATTCTTCCTGTAAAACCTTGTATTTTCCCGTCAAACCCCGAAACCGGAAAAAATTTTACATTCTGTAACTAATTTATTTTAACCAAACTCTTAAAAGTTCCGAGGTCAGCTGAATAAGATGTTTCTCCTAAACTTCTTGCCTTCCACGGTATAGTCAAAATAGGGTGCCATAACCCAAACCCAAATATGTATTGTATATATATCGTATGTGTTGTGGTTAATTCAATATTAGTCTTTCCTCTACCACAACACTTATTTTCAAAACACATTATAACGTTGCATATTAATAAGTACCTTTTTGTACT